AACTACTTCAACCATTTCCAAACACCTCATAGCATTTTCAGGGATGGGACCTTCGAGGCTTTTATCATTTATATATATATGATTTTTTTTTTCTCGTAGACCGCCCCTTCTTTTCTAATGGGTTTCGAATATTCAAAAAATTTATTGGTCTATTGATACCTAGGTCAAATCCATGAACTCAATTCGGTTATTGCTTTCTATTCTTAAAAATCCCCTCCCTAAGCCATAAATCATGAATTGTCTTATGACTCATAAATCCGATAGATAATTTTTTGAAAGAACTGTTCAAGAAACAAATGATCCCTTTTCTCGCTCTCGCTACCAGCGGATCCCCAGACATACTCCTTTCCTCCAAGAATCTTATTCTTGAATATTGTTCGTGAAAAAATGAATAGTTTTATATATTCTTCGAATTTCTATGTCTAGGAAAGTACGACAGGATCCTATATTTTCTTACTTTCTATTTTATATTTTTTTCTTTTATTGTCTTCTTTGTTCTATTTTCCTTTATTTCCAAAAACTCCAAAGTATACTTTTTTGCAGATCGAGGTAAGAAATTCGAATCTTTTTTCTATTTACTTTTTTCTTTTTATCTATCTGTCAGATTTTAAAAGAGTCTATTGAATTTTTTTAATAATAAGAGACTGTAATTGAAAGTCTCTTTCTCGCATCCATTAATTGCCGGAAAAATATCGTATGCATCGATATGAAAAGCAAATTTTGGATACGCGAAGCCATGATTTGATGGATTTTTTTTTATTTTTCTATAGATATATCATATCTTATAGAAATAATACAAATGAAAATGGATCTTTTCTTGTGTTCGGAAATAGAAATAAAAAAAGATGTTAAAAATAAAATTGTATGTTGGAACTTGGAATAAGCCCTTCTGCGTGGAGGAAGGGAATAGCAATTTCTTCCTATAGAACCTCTAGGAACAAGAAAAGAAGATTTCATCGGAAATATCGACAGATTCTTACGAAGTCCAAACCAAAGAAGTATTAAAAACAAAATAAAAAACGATCTACTGTTCGAATTTCATCTCTAGCGAATTTGAATATCAGAATAGTAGATATAGTTATGATTCAATGGGTTAGGTCCACTTACTTTTTGATAATCTTTCCCATTTTTTTTTGATTGGAATAATAGAAAATAGGAATATCTAACAATTAAAGGAGATATCATTATTCATTAAAAAAAAGAAAATAATGATAATAATGTTCTGTTCCACTTTCTAACTAGAATTACTTTATTTACTATATTCGAATTCATTAGAATGATAACGATAACTTATTAGAATTAGAATTCATAATTCCATTTTCTAATGAAATTCTACGATTCCTTAGTTTATATATATATTATTTTATTACAAATATAAACTTAGTACAAATATCAAGAATATCTCTATTCTTACTTCAAATATGAATACTACTGCTGGCCTTTTCGGAAAAAAAAAAGAAGTAAAAAGCCCCTTATCGGATTTGAACCGATGACTTACGCCTTACCATGGCGTTACTCTACCACTGAGTTAAAAGGGCCCCGTTTGATTCAATTCCTGAATAAGAAACTAGCCTATATGAGTCTAGTATATATATTTGTTACTGCATATACTTATATTATATAGATAAGATAGGATTAGAATATATGTACATAGATAGATTTTTTAGCGACTCATTAAGGAACAAGAAATTGGATTTACCTAGTGAATAGAGTATAGTTAAAAAAATAGTTTATTGAGATTGGATTTGATCAATATCAATGGAATGAATTATTTCAAAACCGATTCGAATGGAAGTCATCCTCATCATAACACGAAATTCATTTCATTGATACATGTACCCACCAATTCCAATATTTCATCGAATGATTGATAAATGGATTCAATTTGTCCTGTCCCTCAACCAAATTCTTATTGAAAAAAACAATTTTCAATAACTTGTTGATCACTATCTACCCGATTTCCAGATTGATTATCGTTTTCTTATTTCCCGGCTTAGTGTGAGATAGAAATATACCTACCGAATCTTAACAATGAATGAAAGTGAAAGAAATGAAGTTTTAACACCTCGCCCTTTCCAGCAAACCAATCATTCCCTGAAAGGATCCTATCTTTCTTTTGCTTTCTTTCCCGTTACTTATCTTTTTTCTATTTTTTTTTTTTAATTATAGATGATTGGAATGAACAATTTCGAAATCTAAATGATGAATCAAAAGATTCTATGGTATGGAATTATGAAAGATGGAAAGATCCTTTTGATCGAATCATATCATTCCATTATATTGACAATTTCAAAAAACTGTTCATACTATGAACGTAGTATAATGGCGGTCGGGCAAGTATGCCCCCATCGTCTAGTGGTTCAGGACATCTCTCTTTCAAGGAGGCAGCGGGGATTCGACTTCCCCTGGGGGTAGGGTACTACGAAAGGAAGTTGATCATGGATTATAAAGACTCAAATTTATTCTTCCTGGGTCGATGCCCGAGCGGTTAATGGGGACGGACTGTAAATTCGTTGGCAATATGTCTACGCTGGTTCAAATCCAGCTCGGCCCAATAATTTAATTTGCCGATCCACCATGAAATGATATAACCCATTTGTTGTTCTCCGGAAATGACTGATGTGTTCTGATACGGAAGAATCAAAATATGATACATCTCTAACGCTATTTCTTTTTTCCGTATAAAGCTAAGGAAATGATTAAATTAAAGTTAAAGTAAATAAAAAATACTCTTTTTTATTTTCTTTATTTTCATTGATTCATTTTTCAATCGATTTAGCAATAACGAACGGATTCCTCGTAATCCGTGTCGATCTCGATAAAATGCATATCTATATAATATCTATATAGATATCAATATATAAATAATAGATATAGATATGAATATATAAATAAGTCCGCCTCTGTCAGTTACAGCACAACGGTTCGAATCTAAAATAGAAAGGGAAATGGTTTGAATGAAATCGTAAGAATATGTATGCTGTACGCTTTTTTCCCTGGGATTGTAGTTCAATTGGTCAGAGCACCGCCCTGTCAAGGCGGAAGCTGCGGGTTCGAGCCCCGTCAGTCCCGATGGATACAAATCCAATAAAAAAGACATCAATTCATTTCGTGTGTGAAAGGGAATAAAAATAACAAAATATCATTCCTAACAGGGATTCCTCTTTTTTTTTTATTTCTTCGTCGGAACCTTTACCTTAAACTAAAAAAAAAAGAAAAAAGGAAAAGGAATTTTGGATTGCATCAGAAATCTAATTTTTTAATTTGGTATGGATAAAAGATCTTCCTATGTTATACTATTTAATTCTCGACAATGAATTTATTTGATAGCTCAGATATTGTTATTCGTGATATTGATCCGATTTGATATCATTAAGATGTAATTTATACCATTGAATTTACCGACGAAAGATTTATCATCTCTATGGGATTAAATCCCGAATTATTTATTGAAAATTAAAGAGAAATAAAACATAGAGATTATGGAAGTCAATATTCTCGCATTTATTGCTACTGCACTGTTCATTCTAGTTCCTACTGCTTTTTTACTTATAATTTACGTAAAAACGGTAAGTCAAAGTGACTAATTTTACTTAAACAACATGACTTCTTAATTCTTATCAATACAATGATTGAATAAAAAAAAATGAAAAAGGATTTCAATTTAGGGTCTTAGTCTTAAATGAAATGATCGGACTACAATCAGCGGAATTCTATGAAATCCGGATAGTATGGTAGAAAGAACTCAAATCTATTTCTTTCTACTATACTATCTATCTATTATTGTAGTATATTAAAGTTTTACTCTAGAAAAATAGAGGTTTAATATGGATCAATCTACAATATGTATCTTGATATTCATATATATCTTCATATATAGAATCTCAATTACATATATGTAATGTACATAGCATAGCGTCCCAATTTTGTTCTTTGTTTCATCTATTTGATTTGTATTGGTTCCAATCAATCTGAAATAATCAAAAAGCAACTCTTATTCTTCCGATTCTAATTTTGATATTTCTTATTATTTTCACAATCCCGGTATTATATCATATTAAAAAAAAAAAAGAATTATAATTATATCATATTAAAAAAAAAAGAAAAGGAGGGGACAAAAAGAATAAAGTAGGAGTGGGGGGTTACGCGATTCCTCATTTTCCATATATAACTTTGGTAAGAGCCAGTTCATCGAAATAGAAATCTTAATAAGAATTCGGGGAGTAAATTTCCTATTATTTGTATTCCCTTGACTTTCAAAATACGAACATGGGAATAATTCAAATATTTGTTTGATTGAAAGAGTATTTTCTATTTCTATATTATCCATAGAATACATTACACTACTAGAATACAATAGAATTCCGAAATGCAGATATATTTGAATTTAATTAATTAGTATTAATTAAATACTAAAAATGAAATTAGTATGAATTAAATACTTAAATTCAATAGTTAAAAAATGGAAGAACCCAGTTATAAAAAAAAAAACAATTGATACTTTGATCCCTTAACTCAACAAGTAGTACCCTTAGAGTCCACTTCTCCCCCATACTACGAGGGAAAGGGAAAATGAAAAAACTACCATTAAAGCAGCCCAAGCAAGACTTACTATATCCATGTAAATTTTGTCTCCTATCTCTATCAATATGAAGAAATTTTTTCATTATTGTTCACTAATTTTTCTTGTATTTTTTTATTTTTTTGTATTATTCACTAATAATACTATAATATATAATAATAGTGGAATCGCTGGTACAGAGTCAAAAAAGGGATTCTGGGCTAACACCATTGACAAAACAATCCAATAAATCCAATTAGAACATCTAAGAAGTTCTAATTGGATTTCTAGTAGAATGGCAAAACATTAAGCATAAACAAAATATCCGGAGACATCTTTGGAAGTAGTGAAGTAGTAAGGGAATGAATATTACTAACAGGTAGGAATAATAAGACCTATGTTTTATTTTGTTTCCCCCATTAAGTAATTTCATTAAGTAAGTAATTTCATTATCATTAAGTAAAAAGTAAAAAAATGTAGAATCAAGACAGATTACTTTACATACTCATATTCTTATTTCCATCTCTTATTTCCATTTGATCTAATCCTTACCGTCTCCCGGTTCGTTCTCTAAAACAATCGGAAGACAGCCTATTTAATTCTTTGACTATAAAATTCTTTGACTAGACAGACGAAAAGAAAGATTTTATTTTATATTCTAATGGAAATAGAATATAAATAATAATAATGAATTTTTTTAGAAAAAAAAAATATATTATATTAAATCAAGAACATTAATTAATAAAAATAAGTAAGAATATTAAAAAAAAAAATATGAAAATAGAACTATTTAAATAAAAACTATTTAATTTTAATTAAATTTATATAAAAAAAGAAAGCCAATTAGCTATTTAATCTAACTAATCTAACTAATATTGAATAAATGGGGAAGCGCTCATATACTTTACATGAGTCTGTATACAAGGTTTTTCTTCCGCCCCTTCCCCAACTAAAAATGGAATTAGATTCCTTGTCCGACCTATCCCTATCCAATCTAATTCAAGACCCAGTCAGTAGACGGACACTACATTAGTAGTGGAATGAAAAGACTATCATTTCAGGATTTATGGATTCCTTTTCACTACTAGAATCTTTCTTTGAATCCGAGACGAAAAGATTTACAGCATTTTAGAGAACAAGCCTCCCGATGCTTAGAATTTAGAATCAAAAAAGTCTCAAGAGTCCTTTTCCCCGCTTGCTTCTGCTGGAAAAAAATTAAAGTTTTCTATCAACAAAACGGAATACACTATTTCAATTCTCTTGTCGATCAGGCGACACCCGGATTTGAACTGGGGAAAAAGGATTTGCAGTCCCCCGCCTTACCACTCGGCCATGCCGCCAAAACGCTATAAAAAAATATATGAGAATACCCCCCCCCAAAAAAAAAAGGGGGGGTTCTAAACTTATTTTTTTTTTATTTTACGTGTTTGTATCTTAAATTCCGTTTTCTTTAATCCCATTCCATTCTTCAAAGAGCTCCTCTGCCCTTTTCTATTGAAAAAACAAACGTACACCTTCAGTCACAAAAGCAAAAATTTCGGGACAAATCGGAACCGTTAACTATTAATTGCTGAACGATTCTTGAATTTGAATCTAAAACAGTTTTTTCTTAATGAGATAAGAAAATCGAAATTGATACATAACCAATCAATATTGCTTTTTTTTATTGAAAAAAAATCCTTCTACATTTCCATTATAACAGCAACTGTCAATATGTGTAAACCCTAGAACATAAGTTTGAATTGTTACACAGATATTATCTAATCGGGTATCTTATCCGTATATAATACCTATACTAAAGAAAGGGAATTTTGAAGAAATTCTCGTGCTTCCTTTTTTTTTTTTTTACAATTTTTCATTAAATAGATTGAATAGAAAATATAAAATTAACACGGCATGTGCTGTCCCGAACGAATAGGACTACAATAAAGTAAGAGACATATAGTTATCTATATAGATATATATATATAGTGGAGTTAGATCTGCGCATGTTTAATAAATACAAGCCTTATTACTTACGCACTCCAATCGTATTCTCAAATTCTAAAAAAAATGGGTACAAATATCTCTCTTCTCTGCGAATTCGAATTCTTTTTTGAATAATTGAAAGGGTTAAGTGCTAAAAAAATCCATTCTATATTGTTTCTGATTATTAGATCTTTATCTCATCGAGCAGAGCAAATCCCGAATTCATTTTTTTTTTTCTGGTATCCAATCGAATTGGAATATGTAATATCATAATAATGGTAGAAAAGGAATCCATTTTTTGTTTTGATATTCCTAAAAAAAAAAACCCCGAAGTTCTAGGTAGAATTTTTCAATTCGTTTCTATTTATCTTATATTCTAATTTAGATTCTATCTGTTTGTTTTGTTGCAAATTCCAATTTTAGTATAAAATTTTATTTTATTTATTCCTCTTTTCATTTTATTTTATTTATTCCTCTTTTCATAATAGGTATTTCATACACGGAGTTAGGTAAAATTTCATGTGATTCAGTAAAAAGAACAGAAATTCCATTATTGCTAAATCTATTCATGTGATTCGATGAAGAATGATAGCAAATCGTGGAATATTTTCTATAAAATAAATAAATGGGGAAATTGAAAATGCTTGGGGGTGGAAATGAGGGAATGTCTACACTACCCGGGTTGAATCAGATACAATTTGAAGGGTTTTGTAGGTTCATTGATCGGGGCTTAACAGAAGCGCTTTTTAAGTTTCCAAAAATTGAAGATACAGATCAAGAAATTGAATTTCAATTATTTGTGGAAACATATCAATTGGTAGAACCCTTGATAAAAGAAAAAGATGCCGTATATGAATCACTTACATATTCCTCTGAATTATATGTATCCGCGGGATTAATTTGGAAAAGCAATAGGGATATTCAAGAACAAACTATTTTTATTGGAAACATTCCTCTAATGAATTCCCTGG